CAATTTTTGATTTTTTAGTATGTATTAGCTATAAATAAATTATATTACTATATTTTAACTTTACATCTATTTTATAAATTTATCTTATTAAAATCTTTTTTTAATTATAAAAAAAAAAGAATATTCATCTTGAAATAATTTTATTACTTAATATTTTTTCAGTAATTAAAAATTTTACATTTAACTATTCAGCAATTACTTATCATATTAATAACTGATATATCATAGATGTATTTTTTTAGATCCTTTCGTACTATAAAAAAATTTTCTCAATATTCTAACGCTTATACTAGATATAAAACGAACTGTCTCACGACGTTCTGAACCCAGCTCACGTACCACTTTAATGGGCGAACAGCCCAACCTTTGAAATATATTACCACTTCAGGAAGTGAAGAGCCGACATCGAGGTGCCAAACCTTTCTGTTAATATGAACTTTTGAGAAAGATAAGCCTGTTATCCCTAGAGTAACTTTTATTTGTTAATTGACAACCTTTCCACTAAGTTTTTTATTTTGTTTTTTTTTTATTGTCAGATCACTAAGACCGATTTTCATCCTTGTTAAACATATATGTTTTACAATCAAATTTTTTTATATCTTTACATTCAAAAAAATTAATAAAAAATTATTTAATTAGAAAAAAATTTTTTATTTTAAAAAATGTGCACCTCTGTTACTTTTTAGGAGGTATACGCCCCATATAAACTGTCTATTTAAAATTTTTTTTATATTTTTATTAAAAATAAATTAGAATAAATTAATTTTTTTAGTGGTTTTTCATTTTTGAAAAAAAAAAAAGAATTAATTCTTCCCACTTTATTTTTTTTATTTTTATTAAATATTTAATAAAAAATATAAAAAAATTTATTATTCAATTTTAAATAACAGTAAAGTTTCATAGGGTCTTTTTGTCTAAGTACAAGTAATTTGCATCTTCACAAATATTTCTATTTTATCAAATATTTTTTTAAGACAGTATCCCAATCGTTACGCCTTTCATGCAGGTCGGAACTTACCCGACAAAGAATTTTGCTACCTTAGGACCGTTATAGTTACGGCCGCCGTTTACTATAGTTTAAAATTTTAACTTATAATTGTTATCAATTAAATTTATATATTTTATATTCTATAGCACTGGGCAGGCGTCAGCTTCCATGTATAATTTTTACAATTTTACGGAAACTTGTGTTTTTGTTAAACAGTCGTTAGGATATATTTATTGTAATCTTTTTTTTTTTAAGATATCCTTTATCCCAAAGTTACAGGATTATTTTGCCTAGTTCCTTAAAAAAATTTAGTTTGAATTCCCTTAATATTTTCAATTTATCTACCTGTATTGGTTTTGGTACAAGTATATTATTTTTTATAAAAATAATATTATTTTTTTTCCAGGAAGTTTGATATATTATTTATTATAATTTTATAAATAATAAAGTATTAATTAGAAATTTTTTCTTTTTATTAAATTTATTTATACTTTTAAATTTATTTAATAAAAAAAAAATTTTAAAACCTTCTTCTTTAAATATATAATATTATATATTTAAAATTATAGTATAGGAATTTTTTACCTATTATCTATCAATTATTCAATTTTGAATAAATTTTAAGTCTTGACTAAATTTTTAATATTATTAAAAAAAAAACCTTAGATTTTTAGGATATTAGATTTTTTATATTATATTTATATACTAATATTTTACTATTAAAACCAACATTTTCACTTTTGTTTATATTTTTATTTTTTTATTAAACAAAACGCTCTTCTACCAATTTTATATTATTAATAAATTAATAAAAAAATTCCAAAAATTCGGTAAATAATTTAGTCTTTTTAATATTTTTGACACAAAAATATTAAATTAGTAAGCTTTTACGCATTTTTTAAAGGATAGATGCTTCTAATCATACCTTCTAATTATTTTTATATTTTTACTTTCTTAATTTTTATTTATATCACTTATTTATTTTTTAAGACCTTAATTAATGGTTAAAGGGCTGTTTCCCTTTTGACATTGAAGCTTTTCCCTCATTATGTCTCACTAATTATTAATTAAAATATTATAGTATTTTATTTTATTAATTAAATAAAAAAATATATCTCTAAATATTAAAAATAATTGCTGTACTTAAATACATTTCGAAGAGAACCAGCTATTTCTAAGTTCGAATAGCATTTCACCATTCTAATCATAATTCATCTGATAATTTTTCATTATTAATCAGTTCAGACTTTCATTTAATTTTAATTAAATTTCATCTTGATTATAAATAGATCACTTAGATTCGGGTTTATAAATATTGATATAATTTATTATTTTATTAATTGTTTTCACTATGATTTCATATTTTTATTAATATAATTAATCTATTATAATTTTTATAATATAAAACCAATATTTAAAAGTCGATGGTTCATTCTTCAACAAGCACATAGTTAATAATTAATTTATTTTCTATAGTTTGTTAACTTATAATTTTTTTCTTTTTCACTTAATAATTCTTTTTCAACTTTCCCTCACGGTACTAAAATACACTATAGATTATTTTTTAATATTTAGTCTTACAAGGTGGTCCTTGTTAAATTAATATAATATTATAAATTTTATATTATATTACTTGGGTTTTTTTTTTTTTATTTTATTTTTATTAAAAATTTTAATAATAAAATTACTGGACTATAACCATCTAAGGTATAATATTTTATTATTTATTATTATTATTAAAATTTATATTTTTTTCCTAAAAAAAAATTATTATATAAATAATTTTTAGACTTTTTTCTTTTTTGTTCATAACTACTAAAGAAATCGCTTTTGCTTTTTTTTTTCTTTGTATACTAAGATATTTCAATTAAACAAGTTTTCTAAATTATATTTTTAATTTAATTAAAAAGTTAACTTATTTGGAAATTTTTAGATTTATGTTTTATATTTATAAACTAACTAAAAAATTCACATTATTTTTTTATGTCCTTCTTAGTATTTTAAATATCTAAGTTTTTATTATAAGCTTTTTTTTTTTTATTTTGAATTTTTTAATATTAAATTTAATATAATAAATAAATTAAAAAATGGAGGTATTCTAGCCACACTTTCCAGTACAACTACCTTGTTACGACTTCATTTTAGTTATTTATTTTTTAATTTTAATTTTAATTAAAATTTTTTATTAAAAAAAATTTCAAAAATGTGACGGGCGGTATGTACAAGACTTTTAATTATATATTCACCACAGTATATCTTACCTGTGATTACTAGTGATTCCAACTTCATATAAATGATTTACAATTTATAATTCGAATTTTGGATAATTTTATTATATTTAAATTTATTATATATTAATATTTTTTTTTTGTTATTTATCCATTGTAGCATGTGTGTAGCCCAAAATATAAAGGGGCATGATGACTTGACATAATCCTTTTTTTTTATAAAAAGTACTATAAAAATAAAATATTTAAATTTTTAAATATTTTATTTTTGTAGTAATAAAATATTAGGGTTTTGTTTGTTATAAATTTTTTTAATAAATATCATCTTACGACACAAACTTTTGACAGCCATGCACCACCATAATATAAAATAAATATAAAAATATTAAATTTATTATATATTAATATTTTTTTTATTATAATAATTTTGGTAAGATTTTTTGTTTTGCATCAAATTAAACCACATGCTCCATCACTTTTATAAGTCCCCGTCAATTCCTTTGAATTTAATTTTTGCAAATATAATTTTCAGGCAGAATATTTAACGTATTTACTATAAAAAATATATATATATTTTTTTAATATTCATAATTTACAGCTAAAACTAATGGGGTATCTAATCCCGTTTGCTACTTTAGCTTTCGTCTATAAAAGTCAGTATATTTATTATTATAAATAAATTAAAAATATATATAAGTAGAATGCTTTTGCCTTTGGTGTTCTTTTTAATATCAACATATTTTACTATTACACTAAAAATTCCTTCTACCTTAAATTAAAAACTCTAATAATTTAATTTTTATTAATTATATAAGATTAAATCTTATAATTTTATAATAAATTATAAAAATAATCTAAAGACTTTTTATGCCCAATAATTTTGGATAACACTAGCATCTCCTGTATTACCGCGGCTGCTGGCACAGAATTAGCCGATGCTTATTCTTAAAATAGTAATCATATTTTTTTTTTAATAAAAAAGAAGTTTATGACTAAAAAAAGCCTTTTTCCTTCACGCGATATTGATTCGTCAAGCTTTTGCTTATTGCGAAAAATTCCCCACTGCTGCTTCAAAAAAAGAATCTGAGCTGTGTCTCAATCTCAGTGTGGTTGATTATCCGATAAGATCAACTATTGATCATTGTCTTGGTAAACTTTTATTTTACCAACTAACTAATCAAATATAAGCTTATTTTTATATAAATTTTTTTTTTGATTTTCAACATTATATTTTAAATTAATTAAATTATAAAAGTAAATTCTTATATATTACTCACCTGTACGCTATTTATTTATTTATTTTATTAATTAAATTAATAAAATTTATTTACCATAAAAAATATTTAACTTGCATGTGTTATGCATATCGCAAGCGTTAATCCTGAGCTAGGATCAAACTCATTATAAAAATAATTTATAATTTTTTATTTTTTTTTTATTCTTATAACTTCATATAATTTTATAAAAATAAATTTAAAGTATAAATTTATAATTTTATTTTTTTTTTATATTTATAAATATTATAAGCTAATAATAAAATAAAAAAAATAAGCTGTATAAAAAAAAATTTTTACATACAGTTTTAAAAAATTAATAATTTATTAATTTAAAACTATTACACCTAAAAAACCAAATTCTGCTTTACGTAAAGTTTCAAAAATTAAATTAACTTCAGGTTTTTTAATTATAGCATATATACCAGGTATTGGACATAATTTACAAGAACACTCAATTGTTTTAGTTAGAGGAGGAAAAGTAAAAGATTTACCTGGTGTAAATTATCATATTATAAGAGGTGTTTTAGATACAAATGGAGTAAAAAATTGTAAAAAAAAACGTTCAAAATATGGAGTAAAAAAAAATGTATAAATTTATTAATAAAAATTTATATATTAATAATAAATTATTAATATTTGATCCAATATTTAAAAATAAAATAATTATATTATTAATTAATAATATAATTAAAAAAGGAAAAAAAAAATTAGCTTATAAAATTGTATATAATTTTGTATTTTTAATAAAAAAAATAATAATAAAAAAACCTTTATATATATTAAAATATTTAATATATAAATTAATTCCTAATATAATAATTAAACATATATATATAAATAAAATTAAATATAAAATTCCTATTGAAATAGGATATAAAAAAGGAAAAAAAAAAGCTATAAAATATTTTATTTTTATTTATAATAAAAATAAAAAATATTTAAAAATTAAATATAATAATATTATATTTAATTTATTAAAAAATATAATATTAATTATTAAAAATAATTAATAAATTAATGATTTTTTTAAAAAAAAATAATAATAATTTTAATATAATAAAATAGTTTTATAAAAAAGGTAAAAATTCATCAGGAATTATTATATTAAAATATAGAAATATAGGTCATAAAAATTTATATCGTAAAATAATAATAAATTATAATAATTATAAAAATATATATAATAAATTTAAAAAAGGAAAAATTATAACGATAGAATATGATCCAAATAGAAATTCATATATTTGTTTTATAAATATATATTATTATAATTATAATAATATATACAATAATAAAAAAATAAAAAAAAAATTTATTTTATATATTTATGGATTAAAAATAGGAAATATTATAAAATTTATTGAAAATAATAAAAATAATAATATTAAAATAGGAAATATTTTTTTATTAAAAAATATACCTATAGGAACAATTATATCTAATATAAAAATTAAAAAAAATTATAATAATAAATTAAAAATATTAGTAAAATCAGCAGGATGTTTTTCAAAAATTTTATTAAAAAATAATAATTCTATTTCATTAAAATTACCATCAAAAAAAATATTTCAAATTTTTTCTAATAAATATTATGCAAATATAGGACAAATAGGAAATTTAAAATTTAAAAATAAAAAATATTTAAAAGCTGGATGTAAATGTTAGATAGGTAAAAAATCTATTGTAAGAGGATCTGCTATGAATCCAGTAGATCATCCTCATGGAGGAGGAAAAGGAAAATCTTCTATAGGTAAAAAAAAACCATCTACTTTTTAGGGTTATAAAAAAAAATGAAAATAAAAAATTTATATTTATATAATTATTATAATAATATAAATATAAAAAAATATTATAATATTTTACCTAATATGATAAATAATATAATATATATTTATAATGGTAAAGAATATATACCTATTTTTATAAAAAAAAAAATGATTTTTTATAAATTTGGAGAATTTATTTTTACTAAAAAAATATATAAAAAATATAATAAAGATTATAAATTTATTAATTATAATATAATATAAATGATAAATAAAATAAATCCAATATTATTTAGATTAAATAAAAAAAATTATAAAAATTATAATATTTATAATTTTTATAATTTTTTTTATTTTAAATATATTAAAGAATATTATAAATATATAAAAAATTTAAAAAAAAATAATATATATTTTTTAAAATTATATTATTATTTTTATATTATTATTTTAGAAATTTTTTTTATAAAATTTTTTTTTATTTCAAAAATATTAAAAAATATAAAAAAATTAAAAATATATTTTAATAAAAAAAAATATAATAATTTATTTTTTTATAAAATAATAAAACCTTATGAATATTCAAAAACTTTTTTAAAATTTATAATAAAAAATAAAAAAAATAATATATCATTTTTTAAAATAATAAAAAAAATTTTTAATTTAATTGAAAAAATTAAAAATATAAAAATAAAAGGAATAAAAATAAAAATTTCAGGAAAAATTAATAATAATAAAATTAAATATATTGAATATATAAAAAAAGGAAAAATTCCATTAAAAAGTATTAAATTTAATATTGATTTTTATTTTTATTCAATAAAAACAAAATATGGATTAATAGGTATTAAAATTTATTTATATAAATAAATTTTTTAAAAAATATATAAAAAATATATTATTAATAATATAAATTTAAAAAATGAAAAAAAATATAATTTTATTAATATATATTAAAATAAGTTTAAATAATATTATAATAACTGTTACTAATTTAATAGGAGAAGTTATTTTTTTTTCTTCTTCTGGTAATAATGGATTTAAAAATTCAAAAAAAAAAACTCCATTTGCTATAAAAAAAGTAACTAAAAATATAATAAATAAAATAAAAAAAAATTTTATAAAAAAAATTAAAATAAAAATTTTTTTTAAAGGATTAAATTTTGGTAGAGATATTATTTTAAAAACTTTTTACCAAAATAATAAAAATAATATTATTAAATTAATTTTAATACAAGATATAACTTCTTTTTCTTTTAATGGATGTAGATTAAAAAAAAAAAAATGTTTATAAAAATTAAATATAATAATATATAAATTATGCCTATTGGTATTCCTAAAATTTTTTTAAAAAAAAATAAATATAAACAACAATTTTAGATTGATATATACAATCGACTTTATATTGAAAGATTTATATTTTTAGGATATATAATTTATAATAATTTTGCTAATCAACTTATTGCACTTTTTATTTTTTTAAGTAAAAAAAGTGAATTAAAAGATATAAATTTATTTATAAATTCTCCTGGAGGATATTTAATTTCAGGAATTTCTATATATGATATTATGCAATATATAAAACCTAATATACGTACAATATGTATAGGTTTAGCAGCATCTATAGCTTCTATTATACTTGTTGGAGGAGAAATAAATAAACGTATATCATTTTTTCATTCAAAAATTATGATGCATCAACCAGGTATTTTTTTTATTAAAGCACAAGTAAAAGAATTTATACTTGAAGCTGAAGAATTATTAAAATTACGTGAAATAATTACAAATATTTATTCAAAAAAAACAGGTAAATCTTTTTAGATTATATCAGAAGATATTGAAAAAGATATATTTATGTCTTCTTATGAAGCTAAAATTTATGGTATAATTGATTTTATAATAATAAAAAAAATATAATTAATAATTATATAAATAAATGTCAAATTTAAATATAAAAAAAATAAAAAATAAAAAAATTAAAAAAATTAAAAAGATTAATTTTTTTTTTAAAAAAAGTCCTCAAAGAAAAGGAATTTGTATAAAGGTATATTATTAATATATTATATTAAATATAATAATTTTTTATATAATATTTTTAATAATTAAAAAAAAAAAAGTATAAAATAAAAAAATATATATATATATATATATATATTTTTATATATTGAATTATAAAATAATAATAAATATATATATTATTTATTATTATAAAAATTAAAAAATTCAATTTTTATATAAAAATACTCAAATTAAATTAATAAAAAAATATAAATTATAAATAATATAAATTTATTAATATTTATATAAATAAAAATGAATATTATAGTAGCAAAAAGTAACAAAAAGAAAAATATATGAAAAATATATATTATTATTTTATATTGGATCTTTAAATATTAATAATATATACTATAATTAAATATGTTTTATTTAATTAATAAAAAAAATATTAATTATAATATAATAAAAAAATATATAAATAAAAAAAAATATATATTATCAAAAAAAAAAAATAAAATAAAAAGTTTAAATCAAAAATTAATTAATATTTTTATAAAACAATATAGAATTTTATCTTTAATATAAATTTAAATATGAAAATTTATTAATTCATTTAAAATATTTTTTAATATATTTCTTGGTACAATAATATCAAATATTCCTTTATTAAATAAATATTCAGATTTTTGTAATTTTTCAGATATTTTTTGATTTAATGTTTGTTCAATTACTCTTTTACCAGCAAAAGCTATATATGTATTTGGTTCACTAATAATAATATCTCCAAGCATACCAAAACTAGCTAATACACCTCCTGTTGTAGGAGATGTAAGTATAGATATAAAAATTTTATTTTTTTTTTTATATTTATATAAAATAGAAGATATTTTAGCCATTTGTATTAAACTTAAACTACCTTCTTGCATACGTGCACCACCTGATGAACAAAAAATTAACAAAGGAATATTTTTTAATATTGAATATTCAATTAAACGAGTAATTTTTTCACCAACTACTGTTCCCATACTACCTCCCATAAAATTAAAATCCATAATTCCTAAAGCTATTTTTTTTTTATATAATTTACCAATTCCTGTATGTATAGCTTCATACAATCCTGTTTTTTTTTGATAATAAGATAAATAATTTTTATAATTTTCTTCTTCAGAATAAAATTCTATTTTAGTTAAAGATATAATATTTTCATTTATAGATTTATATGTATTTAAATTAATTAATAAATCTATTCTATCTAAACTATTAATTTTTAAATGATATCCACATTGTTCACAAATATTCATTTTTGATTTAAAAAATTTTTTATAATTTAATCCAAAACAATTTTCACATTGAATCCATAAATTTTTATATTTATTTTTATTATTATTTATTTTTTTAATATTTATATAATTATATAAATATAAATTTTTTTTAATTTTTTTTAAATAATTTAAATACTATTTTTTTATAAACATAAAAAAAATATAATTTTAAATAAATAAAAAAGAATAATCATTATTTTTATTATTTATAGATATATAGGTCCTCGCTTTAAAAAAATTAAAAAATTAGGTAATTTAATTGGATTTACTAAAAAAAAAATATTAAAAAAAAATATTAAAAATATATATATTATATATAAACAAAAATTAAAAATTTATTATGGTATTAATGAAAAACAATTATATTAGAATTATTAGAAATATATATATATTTCTAATAATTCTAATATAAATAAATATTTATTTATATTAAAATTATTAGAAATGCGTTTAGATAATATTATTTTTAAATTAGGAATTATTTCAACAATTCCAGCATCTAGACAAATTATTAATCATAATCATATTATAATTAATAATTATTTAGTAAATTTACCTAATTTTTTTTGTAAATTAAATGATATTATTATAATAAAAAATATATATAAATATAATAATATAATAAAAAATTTAATAATAATAAAAAAATATTATAAAATTCCAAAATATTTAATTTATTATCCATTAAAAAAATATAAAATAATAATAAAAAAATTTATAAATATTAAATATATATTTTTTTCAATAATATTAATAAAAGAAATAATTAGTAAATATTTTAAAAAAAATATTTACTAATTATTTCTTTTAAAACCAGATAATAAATATTTATTTATTATTAAACGAATTAAATATCTAGATAATAAAAAATTTTTTAAAATAGATTTTTTTTTTTTAGTTAAATAACAATATTGTCTTATTTTTATATTATTTTTATAATTTTTTTTTATTGTTTTATAATATATATATATAATATGTATATTATATTTATTATAATAATATTTCATAATATTTTTTTTTTATTTTATATTAATAAAATTTTTTTTAAAAAAAGCCCTTATGGTCTAGTTTGGATTTAAGACAATTTTTTTTTCAAAAAATTAACGAGTATTCAAATTACTCTAAGGGTTATAAAAAAAAAATATGAATAATATATATATTTAGAATATAAATTTATTAAAAATTATAAAAATATTTTTTAATCATGATATTAATAAATTAAAATATAAAAAATATAAAAATATATTTTTTATTAATTTGATAAAGTTTAATAAATTTTTATATGAAATATGTAATTTAATTTTTTATTCATCAAAATTAAATAAACAAATTTTAATTATTAATACAATTTTTACAAAAAAAAATAATAAATTTTTATTAAATTTAATATTATATATTACAATAAAAAGTAAATGTTTTTATTATTTATATAATAAAAAAAATAAAAAATTACCAGATATTTTAATTATATTAGAATTTAATAATTTAATAAAAAAAAAATTTATTTTTTTTTTCAAATATATTTTTTTAAAAATTATAATTATAAATTTAAAAAAAAAAATTATAAATAATTTATTATTTATAAATAATATAATTGATATTGATATATTATTTATAAATAATAAATTTAAAATAATATATATATTATATAAATTTAAATTTGCAATTTTAGAAGGAATTTCTAAAATTGCAAATTTATAATTTATTAAAAATATTAATAATAAGTATTTTTTTATTAATATTTAAATTTAATAATTCCTAAGATATAATACCAAATATTTTTTTACTTTTTGGATTATGTTCTGAATTTATAATAATTGCATCATTTTTATTATATTTTAATAAAATTCCATTTTTTCTTTTTAATATTTTACGAGTACGTATAATAATAGCTTTTATTAATTCTGATTTTTTAAAATTATAAATATTATTTTTTTTAATTTTTTTAATTATACCAATAATAATATTACCTATTTTAAATTTATTTATTTTTTTTATACATAAAATTTTTAAAATTCCTGTATTATCAGTTATATTAAAATATATCATATTTTTATTATATTATTTTATTTTTAATAAATTATTATTTATATAAATTTTATTTATATTTATTAAATTTTCAAATAAAAAAAAAGATGAATAAATATTATTATAATTATTATTATATTTATATATAAATAAATAAAATAATATTTTTATTTTTTTTAAATAAAAAATATTTTCAGGTAATTTAAAATAAAAATAAAAAATATTATTTTTTTTTATTATAATATAATTTTTAAAAATTATATTATAATAATAATTTTTATTAAAATTACTATTAAATATACAAATTGAATCAATTAATATAATACTTTTTTTTATTAATTCAGAAAAATTATATTTTTTTTTTATTAAAATTTCTAAATTTATTTCATTTTTTTTTATATATAATAAAAAAAAATGAAATAAATTAATATTATAATTATTATAAATTTTAATATTATTTATTATTTTTATATTAAAATTATTATTATTATATTTTAATTGATAAATATTAAAATTTATTTTATTATTTTTATTATAATATTTATATTTATTTTTTATTTTATTATTTTTATTATAATATTTATATTTATTTTTTATTTTATTATTATTATATTTTAATTGATAAATATTAAAATTTATTTTATTATTTTTATTATAATATTTATATTTATTTTTTATTTTATTATTTTTATTATAATATTTATATTTATTTTTTAATAAATTAAAATATATTTGTATTATTAAAATATTATTTATATTTTTATTATTATTAATATTAATATAAAATAATAATAAATTTTTTTTAAATTTTTTAAAAAAAAGTAAATATATATTAATATATTTACTTTTATTAATATAAAATTTAAAATATTTTAATTTTTTTATACCAAAAATTTTTAAAAAAAAAAATTTATTATTATTTTTATTATTATAAGGATATAATATTTTAATTTTTATACCTTCCATAATATAAATAATATAATTTTTTGAAAATTCTTTATATTTATAATTATTATTTAAATTTAATAAAGGAATTTTTTTAAAAGTACATAAAATATGTGTTTCTTTTTTCTATTTTAAAAAATCATTAAACTATTCATTATATTTTTTTTTATAATATAAAAAATTTATAATAAATAAAAATATATTTTTTATAATTATTATTAAAGGTATTTTTATATATTTTCTAAAAATTGATTGAATTATTAATACCAAACTTTTAATTATATTAGTTAAAATAATTGAATTCTAAAAATCTAATTTTATAATATTATTTATATTTTTTTTATAATATATTTTTTTAAACTTATAAAAAAATATATTTGAATATGTTTTTAATTGAATTTTTTTAAATATTAAAATTTTACGTCTATAAGTACGTATAGAACCTTTAATTATATCATGATCAAAATCTGATTGATTAAAATAATTTATTAAATATAATTCATTAATATTTAAAATATTATAATAATATTTTAATTTATTAAAAAAAAAAATTAAAATATCTTTATATTTTCTTGAACGAATATCATAATCATCTACTAATAAATTTTCTTCATTTTCTTGTTGTTCTAATTCATTTATTAATTTATATGAATATTTTGAAAATTTTTTTAATATTTCATATATATATATATTTTTTATATATATATTATTTTCATTTATATTTATTATTAATTTATTATATATTTTTTTTTTATAATATTTATATTTTTTTTTTATAATATTTATATTTATTTTTCTATAAAATTTATTTAATAATGGATCATATAAATTTTTTATATATAAATTTTTTTTTTTATTATATATTTTTTTTTTATTAAAATAAAATTTATTTTTTTTTATAAAAATATTTATATATATATTTAATTTTAATTTTGTTTTATAAAAATTAAATTTAATTTTTTTTTTTGATAATATATATTTTTTTTTATTTAAAAAATTATAAAAAATATATAAACTTGGAGGAAATGTAAAAAAAAAATTAAATTTTTTTTTTTTTATGTTAAAATTAAAAAAATATTGTGATATTTCAAAAATAATACTTTTTTCAAAAGTATTATTTTTGAAATATTTTATAAATTGATTATATTTTTTAATATTTATATAAAAAAATTCAATAAAATAATTATTAATATTATGAATATTATAATTATAGTATTTATTATAATAATAAAATAAATTTAAATTATTTATAAATATAGGTACAGATATTTTTCCAAAAGAATATATATATATAATAAATAATAAAATATTTATTATTTTATTAATATTTATTATTTTATTAATATTTATTATTTTATTAATATTTATTATTATTTTATTAATATTTATTATTATTTTATTATTAATATTTATTATTATTTTATTAATATTTATTATTTTATTAAATAATAATATTAATAAATAAATAAAACAATAACCAAAAATAATATTTAATAAATTATTATATTTAATATAAATAAATAAATATATATATTTATTAAATATAAAAATAGGAATAATAAAAAATTTTAATAATTGTAAAATTTGTATAAAAAATATATTAATATTATTATTAAATAATAATATTAATATATATGGAATAATTAATATATTTAATAAATATAAATATTGTTGTAAATTAATAAAAATTATATAAAAAAAAAAAATATATAAATATATATTAATTATATTAAAAAAAAATATATTTATATATTTTTTTTTATATAATTTTTTAAAAAATAAAAAATTATAAATTATATTAAAAAATCCATAATGTAAACCAAAAAAAATTCCAACTAAATATATTTTTTGTTTATTATATATTTTTAACATTTTTATTTTTAAATTTATTAACCTCCTTTTTATTATTTTATACTATACTAAAAGTATTTTATAATTTTGATATTATATTATTTTTTTTTTTAATTATATAATAATTATATATAATAAATTTTTACTATTAAATTTGAAATAGATTTTTATTTTTTAATGTATATTATTTATTTTTTAAATACCAAAATATATATATT